GTTCTTGTAGCTTATGAAAAGCATGACACTGAAGATGTCAAGATGGCTGCCACAAACACCCAAGAACAAAAGACTTAGTCCTAACCTTACTGTTAGTTTTTGCTAGGTATATACATGCAAGTATCCGCGCTCCGGTGTAGATGCCCTGGACACCTTAATTAGGTAGATAGGAGCGGGTATCAGGCTCACCATAACCGTAGCCCAAGACGCCTTGCACTTGCCACACCCCCACGGGTCATCAGCAGTAATTAATATTAAGCAATGAGTGTAAACTTGACTTAGCCATAGCAAATCTAGGGTTGGTAAATCCTGTGCCAGCCACCGCGGTCATACAGGAGACCCAAATTAACATTATAACGGCGTAAAGAGTGGTCACATGTTATCCAAGTAACTAAGATTAAAAAGCAACTGAGTTGTCACAAGCCCAAGATGCTAATAAGGCCTCCTTGTCAAAGAAGATCTTAGAACAACGATTAATTGAACTCCACGAAAGCCAGGGCCCAAACTGGGATTAGATACCCCACTATGCCTGGCCCTAAATCTTGATGCTTACACCTACTAAAGCATCCGCCCGAGAACTACGAGCACTAACGCTTAAAACTCTAAGGACTTGGCGGTGTCCCAAACCCACCTAGAGGAGCCTGTTCTGTAATCGATGATCCACGATATACCTGACCATTCCTTGCCAGAACAGCCTACATACCGCCGTCTCCAGCTCACCTACCCTGAAAGCCCAACAGTGAGCGCAATAGCCCCACCACGCTAATACGACAGGTCAAGGTATAGCCTATGGAATGGAAGCAATGGGCTACATTTTCTAAGTTAGAACATAACGGCAAAGGGGTATGAAATAACCCCTAGAAGGCGGATTTAGCAGTAAAGTGGGACAATCGAGCCCTCTTTAAGCCGGCCCTGGGACACGTACATACCGCCCGTCACCCTCCTCATAGGCGCCCCCCCCCCATAAATTAATAAGCCATCCAGCCAAAGATGAGGTAAGTCGTAACAAGGTAAGTGTACCGGAAGGTGCACTTAGACTACCAAGACGTAGCTTAAACAAAAGCATTCAGCTTACACCTGAAAAATGTCTGCTAACATCAGATCGTCTTGATGCCAACCTCTAGCCCAATCGACATGACCTGGAATAACAAAGCTACTGCATACACCCAACTAAAGCATTTACTAGTCTTAGTATAGGCGATAGAAAAGACACCATTGGCGCGATAGAGACTACGTACCGTAAGGGAAAGATGAAATATTAGTGAAATAACCTAAGCTAAAAACAGCAAAGATCAACCCTTGTACCTTTTGCATCATGGTCTAGCAAGAAAAACCAAGCAAAATGAATTTAAGTTTGCCATCCCGAAACCCAAGCGAGCTACTTACGAGCAGCTATTTTGAGCGAACCCGTCTCTGTGGCAAAAGAGTGGGATGACTTGTTAGTAGAGGTGAAAAGCCAATCGAGCTGGGTGATAGCTGGTTGCCTGTGAAACGAATCTTAGTTCACTCTTAATTCTTCTCCAAGGAAATACACGAACCCTAATGAAGCGAATTAAGGGCAATTTAAAGGGGGTACAGCTCCTTTAAAAAAGAATACAATCTCCACGAGCGGATAAGTAATATTCCCTAATCTATACTGTGGGCCCTCAAGCAGCCATCAACAAAGAGTGCGTTAAAGCTCTACTCCACAAAAATATAAGAACAATATGACTCCCTCATCATTAACAGGCTAACCTATACCCAAATAGGAGAATTAATGCTAGAATGAGTAACCTGGGTCCTCCCTCTACGACGCAAGCTTACATCTGTACATTATTAACAAATCACCAATATACGATAAATCAAACAAGCAGAGTATTAGGTACATTGTTAACCCGACAGAGGAGCGTCCACTAAGAAAGATTAAAACCTGTAAAAGGAACTCGGCAAACCCGTCAAGGCCCGACTGTTTACCAAAAACATAGCCTTCAGCAAACCACAAACAAGTATTGAAGGTGATGCCTGCCCGGTGACTCACGTTTAACGGCCGCGGTATCCTAACCGTGCAAAGGTAGCGCAATCAATTGTCCCATAAATCGAGACTAGTATGAATGGCTAAACGAGGTCTTAACTGTCTCTTACAGGCAATCGGTGAAATTGATCTCCCTGTACAAAAGCAGGGATAAACACATAAGACGAGAAGACCCTGTGGAACTTTAAAACCAGCAACCACCTTAAAACACATACTCACCCACCGGGTTCACTGACACATAAGATACTGGTCTGCGTTTTTCGGTTGGGGCGACCTTGGAGTAAAACAAAACCTCCAAAAATTAGACCAAACCTCTAGACTGAGAGCAACCCCTCAACGTGCTAATAGCATCCAGACCCAATATAATTGATCAATGGACCAAGCTACCCCAGGGATAACAGCGCAATCTCCTTCGAGAGTCCATATCGACAAGGAGGTTTACGACCTCGATGTTGGATCAGGACATCCTAGTGGTGCAGCCGCTACTAAGGGTTCGTTTGTTCAACGATTAACAGTCCTACGTGATCTGAGTTCAGACCGGAGTAATCCAGGTCGGTTTCTATCTATGATGAACTCTTCCCAGTACGAAAGGATAGGAAAAGTGAGGCCAATACTACAAGCAAGCCTTCGCCTTAAGTAATGAAACCAACTAAATTACAAAAGGCTATCACACCACACCACGTCCAAGAAAAGGACCAGCTAGCGTGGCAGAGCTCGGAAAATGCAAAAGGCTTAAGTCCTTTAACTCAGAGGTTCAAATCCTCTCCCTAGCTTAACTTAACAACCCATGCTCAACTACCCCCTACTGATTAATCTCATTATAGCCCTCTCCTACGCCCTTCCGATCCTAATTGCAGTAGCCTTTCTCACACTAGTAGAACGCAAAATCTTAAGCTACATACAAGGCCGAAAAGGTCCAAATATTGTAGGCCCATATGGCCTCCTACAACCCCTGGCAGACGGAGTAAAACTATTCATTAAGGAACCTATTCGACCATCAACGTCCTCACCTATCCTATTTATTGCAACTCCAATACTTGCCCTACTCCTAGCTATTTCCATCTGAACCCCCTTACCTCTACCATTTTCTTTGGCAGACCTCAACCTAGGCCTACTATTTCTATTAGCTATATCAAGCCTAGCAGTGTACTCCATTTTATGATCCGGCTGAGCATCCAACTCAAAATACGCCCTAATTGGAGCACTACGAGCAGTAGCCCAAACAATTTCATATGAAGTAACTCTAGCAATTATCCTACTATCTGTCATTCTACTCAGTGGTAATTACACTCTCAACACTCTCGCAATCACCCAAGAACCCCTCTACCTCATTTTCTCATGCTGACCCCTTGCTATAATATGATATGTCTCAACACTTGCTGAGACCAACCGTGCCCCATTCGACCTAACAGAAGGAGAATCCGAACTAGTCTCTGGATTCAACGTAGAATACGCAGCAGGCCCATTCGCACTATTCTTCCTAGCGGAGTATGCTAACATCATGCTCATAAACACTATCACTACTATCCTATTCTTTAACCCAAGCTCACTGAACCCACCACAAGAGCTATTCCCCGTAGTACTAGCTACTAAAGTCCTGCTGTTATCGGCAGGGTTCCTATGAATTCGTGCCTCATACCCTCGATTCCGATATGATCAACTAATACACTTACTATGAAAAAACTTCCTACCCCTCACACTTGCCCTATGTCTCTGACACACCAGCATACCGATCTGCTACGCTGGACTACCCCCCTACATGAGATTACCGGAAATGTGCCTGAATGTTAAGGGTCACTATGATAAAGTGAACATGGAGGTGCACCAACCCTCTCATTTCCTATAGTTTAGAAAAGCAGGAATCGAACCTACACTAGAGAAATCAAAATTCTCCATACTTCCCTTATATTACTTTCTAGTAGGGTCAGCTAAACAAGCTATCGGGCCCATACCCCGAAAATGATGGTTCAACTCCTTCCCCTGCTAATGAATCCCCAAGCTAAACTAATCTTTGCAATTAGCCTACTCTTAGGAACCACTATCACAATCTCAAGCCACCATTGAATTATGGCTTGAGCCGGCCTGGAAATCAATACACTCGCTGTCCTACCCCTAATTTCAAAATCCCACCACCCACGATCCATTGAAGCAGCCACTAAATACTTCTTAACCCAAGCAGCTGCCTCAACCTTAGTCCTATTCTCCAGCATAACCAACGCATGATATACTGGACAATGAGATATTACTCAACTCTCTCACCCCACATCAGGCCTAATCCTAACTTCAGCAATTGCCATAAAACTAGGTCTAGTCCCATTTCATTTCTGATTCCCAGAAGTACTACAAGGCTCCCCCCTCTCCACTGGTCTCATCCTATCTACTATCATAAAACTCCCTCCAATCACTCTCCTCTACATAACTTCCCCATCACTAAACCCCACACTCCTAACTATCCTAGCCATTCTCTCAACAGCTGTTGGCGGATGAATAGGACTAAACCAAACACAAATCCGAAAAATCCTAGCCTTTTCCTCCATCTCCCACCTAGGATGAATAACGGCGGTTATCATCTACAACCCCAAACTCACCCTCCTCAACTTCTATCTATATACCATAATAACTGCAGCCGTCTTCCTAACTCTAAACTCAATTAAAGTACTGAAACTATCCACCTTAATGACCGCATGAACTAAAGTCCCATCACTAAATGCAATACTACTTCTAACCTTACTATCCCTCGCAGGTCTACCCCCTCTAACAGGATTCTTACCTAAATGACTCATTATTCAAGAACTAACTAAGCAAGAAATAATCCTTGCAGCCACACTCATTTCTCTTCTTTCTCTACTAAGCTTATTCTTCTATCTCCGCCTTGCATACTGCACAACAATCACACTCCCACCACACACTACAAACCACATGAAACAGTGACGAACTAGCAAACCAACTCCTGTCCTGGTCGCCATCTTAACCACAATGTCTATCATTCTCCTCCCCATTTCCCCTATAATCCTCACCATCATTTAAGAAACTTAGGATTAATTTAAACCGAAGGCCTTCAAAGCCTTAAACAAGAGTTAAACCCTCTTAGTTTCTGCTAAAGTCCGCAGGATATTACCCTGCATCCCCTGGATGCAACCCAGGTACTTTAATTAAGCTAGGACCTTGGAACTTACTAGACAGATGGGCTTCGATCCCATGACTCTATAGTTAACAGCTATATGCCCTAACCAACAGGCCTCTGCCTAAGACTCCGGTACACAATTAATGCACATCAATGAGCTTGCAACTCACTATGAATTTCACTACAGAGCCGATAAGAAGAGGAATTGAACCTCTGTGAAAAGGACTACAGCCTAACGCTTATACACTCAGCCATCTTACCTGTGACATTCATTAACCGATGATTATTCTCAACCAACCACAAAGATATCGGTACCCTATATTTAATTTTCGGTGCATGAGCCGGAATAGTAGGTACTGCCCTAAGTCTTCTCATCCGAGCAGAACTAGGCCAACCCGGAGCCCTTCTAGGCGACGATCAAGTCTATAACGTAGTCGTCACAGCCCATGCCTTCGTAATAATTTTCTTCATAGTTATACCTATCATAATTGGGGGATTCGGAAACTGACTAGTTCCTCTAATAATCGGAGCCCCAGACATAGCATTCCCACGAATAAACAACATAAGCTTCTGATTGCTCCCTCCATCTTTCCTACTGCTACTAGCATCTTCCACTGTAGAAGCAGGCGTTGGCACAGGTTGAACAGTATACCCTCCACTAGCTGGCAACCTAGCCCACGCTGGAGCTTCAGTTGACTTAGCAATCTTCTCCCTACATTTAGCCGGTATTTCCTCAATCCTTGGAGCAATCAACTTCATTACAACAGCAATTAACATAAAACCTCCTGCCCTATCACAGTACCAAACCCCCCTATTCGTCTGATCAGTCCTAATCACTGCAGTACTCCTACTTCTCTCCCTACCAGTCCTTGCTGCAGGGATCACAATGCTTCTTACAGACCGCAACCTAAACACCACATTCTTCGACCCCGCAGGAGGAGGCGACCCAGTTCTATACCAACATCTTTTCTGATTCTTCGGTCACCCAGAAGTGTATATCCTTATCCTCCCAGGATTCGGAATTATCTCACACGTCGTAACCTACTACGCAGGAAAAAAAGAACCATTTGGCTACATAGGAATAGTATGAGCTATACTATCTATCGGATTCCTAGGATTCATCGTATGAGCCCACCACATATTCACAGTTGGAATAGACGTTGACACCCGAGCATACTTCACATCAGCCACTATAATTATTGCCATCCCTACTGGGATCAAAGTATTCAGCTGACTAGCCACACTCCACGGAGGCGTAATCAAATGAGATCCCCCAATACTATGAGCCCTAGGATTCATCTTCCTATTTACCATTGGAGGACTAACAGGGATTGTTCTAGCAAACTCCTCACTAGACATTGCCCTACACGACACCTACTACGTAGTAGCCCACTTCCACTACGTCCTATCAATAGGAGCAGTATTCGCAATCCTAGCAGGCTTTACTCATTGATTCCCACTATTCACCGGATACACTCTCCACTCAACATGAGCCAAAACCCACTTTGGCGTAATGTTTGTAGGAGTAAACCTAACCTTCTTCCCCCAACACTTCCTAGGCCTAGCAGGCATGCCACGCCGATACTCAGACTACCCAGACGCCTACACCCTATGAAACACCATCTCCTCTGTAGGCTCTCTAATCTCCCTAACAGCCGTAATTATACTAGTATTCATCATCTGAGAAGCCTTCGCATCAAAACGTAAAGTCCTACAACCAGAACTAACAAGCACCAACGTTGAATGAATCCACGGCTGCCCTCCTCCCTTCCACACCTTCGAAGAACCTGCCTTCGTCCAAGTACAAGAAAGGAAGGAGTCGAACCCCCATATGTTGGTTTCAAGCCAACCGCATAAACCACTTATGCTTCTTTCTCATAAAGAAACGTTAGTAAAACAATTACATAGCCTTGTCAAGGCTAAATTGCAGGTGAAACCCCTGCACGTCTCTCACTTAAACATGGCAAACCACTCACAATTTAACTTCCAAGACGCCTCCTCCCCCATCATAGAAGAACTAATAGGATTTCACGATCATGCCCTAATAGTCGCACTAGCAATCTGTAGTCTAGTACTCTATCTACTAACCCACATACTCACAGAAAAACTTTCATCAAGCACCGTTGATGCTCAAGAAATCGAACTAGTTTGAACAATCCTTCCAGCCATAGTCCTAGTCATACTTGCCCTACCATCCCTACGAATCCTATACATAATAGACGAAATCAACGAACCCGACCTCACCCTAAAAGCTATCGGCCACCAATGATACTGAACATACGAATATACTGACCTCAAAGATCTAACATTCGACTCCTACATAATCCCAACATCAGACCTACCCCTAGGACACTTCCGTCTACTAGAAGTAGACCATCGCGTTGTAGTCCCAATAAGCTCTACGATTCGAGTCATCGTCACTGCTGATGATGTACTCCACTCATGAGCCGTCCCTAGCCTAGGAGTAAAAACTGACGCAATCCCAGGCCGCCTTAACCAGACTTCCTTCCTCGCCTCCCGGCCTGGAGTGTTTTACGGACAATGCTCAGAAATCTGTGGAGCCAACCACAGCTTCATACCAATCGTAGTAGAATCCACTCCTCTTGCTAATTTCGAAAGCTGATCCTCTACAATAGCCTCCTAATCATTAAGAAGCTATGAACCAGCATTAGCCTTTTAAGCTAAAGAAAGAGGGCTACACCCCTCCTTAATGATATGCCTCAACTAAACCCTGCACCATGATTTTTTATTATGATCATTACATGACTCACTTTTTCCCTTATTATTCAACCCAAAATCCTCACATTTGTAACAATAAACCCCCCATCCAATAAACCTCGCATCGCCCCAACCACCACTCCCTGAACCTGACCATGAACCTAAGCTTCTTTGACCAATTTTCAAGCCCATCCCTACTAGGAATCCCACTTATCCTCATCTCAATAACATTTCCCGCCCTCCTCATTCCCTCCCTGGATAACCGATGGATTACTAACCGACTCTCAACCCTTCAATTATGATTCATCAACCTAGTCACAAAACAACTAATAATGCCCTTAGACAAAAAAGGACACAAATGAGCCCTAATCCTAACATCCCTGATAATCTTCCTCCTACTCATCAACCTTCTGGGCCTACTACCATACACATTCACTCCAACTACCCAACTATCCATAAACCTAGCACTAGCCTTCCCCCTATGACTCGCCACCCTACTAACAGGTCTACGAAACCAACCATCCGCCACACTAGGTCACCTCCTGCCAGAAGGTACCCCAACCCCACTAATCCCCGCCCTAATCCTAATCGAAACAACAAGCCTACTCATCCGCCCATTAGCCCTAGGCGTACGCCTAACAGCCAACCTTACAGCAGGCCACCTACTCATCCAACTCATTTCTACGGCCACAATAGCCCTTTTCACTACAATACCAGTAGTCTCACTCCTAACTCTTCTTATCCTTCTCCTCCTAACTATCCTAGAAGTAGCTGTAGCAATAATCCAAGCCTACGTTTTCGTACTTCTACTAAGCCTATATCTACAAGAGAACATTTAGCTCCACAATGGCACACCAAGCACATTCCTATCACATAGTAGACCCCAGCCCATGACCCATCCTAGGAGCTGCTGCTGCACTCTTAACCACATCAGGACTAACAATATGATTTCACTATAACTCCCCCCAACTCCTCATCCTAGGCCTACTATCCACTGCCCTAGTCATATTCCAATGATGACGAGACATTATCCGAGAAAGCACATTCCAAGGCCATCATACCCCCACAGTACAAAAAGGACTACGATATGGTATAGCCCTATTCATCACCTCCGAAGCCTTCTTCTTCCTAGGCTTTTTCTGAGCTTTCTTCCATTCAAGCCTGGCCCCTACCCCAGAACTAGGAGGTCAATGACCACCCGTAGGAATCAAACCCCTAAACCCAATAGAAGTACCATTACTAAATACCGCCATCCTACTAGCCTCCGGAGTCACCGTAACATGAGCCCACCATAGCATCACAGAAGCTAGCCGAAAACAAGCAATCCATGCCCTATCTCTAACTGTTCTCCTAGGATTCTACTTCACCGCACTACAGGCCATAGAATACTACGAAGCACCATTCTCAATCGCAGACGGAGTCTACGGCTCCACATTCTTCGTTGCTACCGGATTCCATGGCCTACATGTAATTATTGGTTCAACATTCCTTCTAGTATGCCTACTTCGCCTAATCAAGTACCATTTCACACCAAACCACCACTTCGGATTTGAAGCAGCTGCTTGATACTGACACTTCGTAGACGTCGTATGACTATTCCTCTACATCTCTATCTACTGATGAGGATCTTACTCTTCTAGTATATTAATTACAATCGACTTCCAATCCTTAGAATCTGGTTTAAACCCAGAGAAGAGTAATAAACATAATCCTATTTATACTAATCCTATCATTAACCCTAAGCATCCTACTAACCACACTAAACTTTTGACTAGCTCAAATAAACCCAGACTCAGAGAAACTATCCCCCTACGAATGCGGATTCGACCCCCTTGGGTCCGCCCGGCTGCCTTTCTCCATCCGATTCTTCCTAGTAGCTATCCTATTCCTCCTTTTCGACTTAGAAATCGCCCTCCTACTACCACTACCATGAGCTATCCAACTAGAATCACCCACCACTACCCTAATCTGAACTTCCATCCTCCTCTCCCTCCTAACCCTAGGACTTATCTACGAATGAATCCAAGGTGGATTAGAATGAGCTGAGTAACAGAAAGTTAGTCTAATCAAGACGGTTGATTTCGACTCAACAAATTATAGCTTACACCCTATAACTTTCTTTATGTCCTACCTCCACCTAAGCTTTTACTCAGCTTTTACTCTAAGCAGCCTAGGCCTAGCTTTCCACCGAACTCACCTAATCTCAGCCCTACTCTGCCTAGAAAGCATAATATTATCCATATACGTGGCACTCGCCATATGACCTATCCAAATACAATCACCATCCTCTACCATCCTGCCAATTATCATACTAACATTTTCCGCCTGCGAGGCAGGAACAGGCCTAGCCCTGCTAGTAGCCTCTACCCGAACTCACGGCTCAGATCACCTACATAACTTCAACCTCCTACAATGCTAAAAGTCCTAATTCCAACTGCAATACTCCTACCCCTAACCCTCACATCCCCTCTCAAACACCTATGAGCTAATATTACCCTACATAGTCTAATCATTGCTACCATCAGCCTACAATGATTAGCACCAACATACTACCCAAACAAAAGCTTAACCTTCTGAACATCAATTGATCAAATTTCCTCTCCTCTCCTAGTCCTCTCATGCTGACTTCTCCCCCTCATAATCATAGCAAGCCAAAATCACCTAGAACAAGAACCCGCCATTCGTAAACGAATCTTCGCTCTAACAGTAATCATAGCCCAGTTATCCATCCTCCTAGCTTTCTCAGCCTCTGAACTAATACTCTTCTACATCGCATTTGAAGCAACCCTCATCCCCACGCTTATTCTCATCACCCGATGAGGCAATCAACCAGAACGACTAAATGCCGGAATCTACCTTCTGTTCTATACCTTAGCCAGCTCACTCCCCCTACTAATCGCTATTCTACACCTACAAAACCAAATTGGTACACTCTACCTCCCTATACTAAAACTATCACACCCTACATTAAACTCCTCCTGATCCGGACTAATCGCAAGCCTCGCCCTACTTATCGCCTTTATAGTCAAAGCCCCCCTATATGGCCTACACTTATGACTACCCAAAGCCCACGTAGAAGCTCCAATCGCCGGCTCTATACTTCTAGCTGCCCTACTCCTGAAACTAGGAGGCTACGGCATCATACGAATCACAATTCTAGTAAACCCGGCATCAAACAACTTACACTACCCCTTCATCACCCTAGCCCTATGAGGAGCACTAATAACTAGCGCAATCTGCCTACGACAAATCGACCTAAAATCTCTAATCGCTTACTCATCCGTTAGCCACATAGGCCTAGTTGTAGCCGCAACCATAATCCAAACCCAATGAGCATTCTCAGGAGCAATAATCCTAATAATCTCACACGGTTTAACCTCATCAATACTGTTCTGCTTAGCCAATACCAACTATGAACGAACTCACAGCCGAATCCTCCTCCTAACACGAGGACTCCAACCCCTTCTACCACTAATAGCCATCTGATGACTCCTAGCCAACCTAACAAACATAGCACTCCCTCCAACAACAAACCTCATAGCTGAATTAACCATTGTCATCGCACTATTCAACTGATCCTCCTTTACAATTATTCTAACAGGATCAGCAATCCTACTAACTGCCTCTTACACCCTCTACATACTCATAATAACACAACGAGGCACACTTCCATCTCACATTACCTCAATTCAAAACTCCACAACCCGAGAACACCTCCTCATAGCCCTTCACATAATTCCAATGCTACTCCTCATCCTTAAACCTGAACTAATCTCCGGTATCCCCATATGCAAGTATAGTTTCAATTAAAACATTAGACTGTGATCCTAAAAATAGAAGTTAAACTCTTCTTACTTGCCGAGGGGAGGTTAAACCAACAAGAACTGCTAATTCTTGAATCTGAGTATAAAACCTCAGTCCCCTTACTTTCAAAGGATAATAGTAATCCAATGGTCTTAGGAGCCACTCATCTTGGTGCAAATCCAAGTGAAAGTAATGGACCTATCACTAGTCCTAAATACATTCATACTCCTCACCCTAGCAACCCTCTCCACACCTATCCTATTCCCTCTTCTATCCCCCAACCTTAAAAACACCCCTAGCATCATCACAAACACAGTTAAAACATCCTTCCTAATCAGCCTAATTCCCATAACTATCCACATCTACTCAGGGACAGAAAGCCTCACTTCCCTATGGGAATGAAAATTCATCATAAACTTCAAAATTCCTATTAGCCTAAAAATAGACTTCTACTCACTCACTTTCTTCCCCATCGCACTATTTGTTTCATGATCCATCCTACAATTTGCAACATGATACATAGCCTCGGATCCCTACATTACAAAATTCTTTACCTACCTACTATTCTTCCTAATAGCAATACTCATCCTAATCATCGCTAACAACCTATTCGTCCTATTTATTGGCTGAGAAGGAGTCGGGATCATATCCTTCCTACTAATTAGCTGATGACATGGCCGAGCAGAAGCCAATACCGCTGCCCTACAAGCCATCCTCTACAATCGAGTCGGAGATATCGGCCTCATCCTCTGCATAGCATGACTAGCCTCAGCTATAAACACCTGAGAAATTCAACAACTCCCCTCCCCATCACAAACCCCAACACTACCTCTACTAGGTCTCATTCTAGCTGCAACCGGAAAATCAGCCCAATTCGGCCTACACCCATGATTACCCGCTGCCATAGAAGGACCAACCCCCGTTTCCGCCCTACTCCACTCCAGCACAATAGTAGTAGCCGGAATCTTCCTACTCATCCGAACCCACCCCCTATTCAGCAACAACCAAACCGCCCTAACCCTCTGCCTATGCCTGGGAGCCCTATCTACCCTATTTGCAGCCACATGCGCCCTTACTCAAAACGATATTAAAAAAATCATTGCCTTCTCCACTTCAAGTCAACTAGGCCTAATGATAGTCACAATCGGACTTAACCTCCCTGAACTAGCCTTCCTTCACATCTCAACCCACGCATTCTTCAAAGCCATGCTCTTCCTATGCTCAGGATCCATCATCCACAGCCTAAACGGCGAACAGGACATCCGAAAAATAGGAGGGCTCCAAAAAATAATACCCACAACCACCTCATGTCTCACCATTGGCAACCTAGCCCTAATAGGAACACCATTCCTAGCAGGATTCTACTCAAAAGACCAAATCATCGAAAGCCTAAACACATCCTACCTAAACACCTGAGCCCTACTACTAACCTTACTAGCCACGTCATTCACCGCAGTGTACACAATTCGCATGACCGTACTAGTACAGACCGGCTTCGTTCGAATTCCTCCTCTAACCCCAATAAATGAAAACGACCCCGCAGTGACCTCCCCCATCACTCGACTCGCTCTAGGAAGCATTCTAGCAGGATTCCTCATCACCTCATTCATCATCCCTACAAAAACTCCTACAATAACCATACCTACATCCATCAAAATAACAGCTCTAGTAGTCACCGCCCTAGGAATTGCTCTAGCCCTAGAAATCTCAAAAATAGCCCAAACCCTCATCCTCACAAAACAAACCACCTTCTCTAACTTTTCTACATCTTTAGGCTACTTTAACCCCCTAATCCATCGTCTAACCATAACTAACCTCCTTAACGGAGGCCAAAATATCGCCTCACACCTAATTGATCTATCCTGATACAAAACCCTAGGCCCAGAGGGACTAGCCAACCTACAGCTAATAGCAACCAAAACCGCTACCTCCCTCCATTCAGGTCTAATCAAGGCCTACCTAGGAGCATTCGCCCTATCCATCATCATTATTCTCATATCCATACACAGAATCAATTAATGGCCCTCAATCTCCGTAAAAATCACCAAATCCTCAAAGTCATCAACAATGCCCTAATTGACCTACCCACACCACCAAACATCTCAACATGATGAAACTTCGGGTCTTTACTGGGTATTTGCCTAATTACTCAAATCGTTACAGGTCTCCTGCTAGCAACCCACTACACAGCAGACACCAACCTAGCTTTCTCCTCTGTAGCCCACATATGCCGCGACGTCCAATTCGGCTGACTAATTCGTAACCTCCATGCAAACGGAGCTTCCTTCTTCTTCATCTGCATCTATCTTCACATCGGCCGAGGAATCTACTACGGCTCATACCTAAACAAAGAAACCTGAAACATTGGAGTCATTCTACTACTAACCCTCATAGCAACCGCCTTCGTAGGATACGTCCTACCATGAGGCCAAATATCATTCTGAGGAGCTACAGTAATCACAAACCTATTCTCAGCAATCCCCTACATTGGACAAACACTAGTAGAATGAGCCTGAGGGGGATTCTCCGTAGACAACCCCACATTAACTCGATTTTTCGCTCTCCACTTCTTACTACCATTCGTTATCGTAGGCCTCACACTAGTCCACCTCACCTTCCTACACGAAACTGGGTCAAACAATCCAACAGGAGTCCCCTCAGACTGCGACAAAATCCCATTCCACCCATACTACACCGTAAAAGACATTCTAGGCTTTGCACTAATAATCTCCCTACTCGTTTCCCTGGCCCTATTCTCCCCAAACCTACTAGGAGACCCAGAAAACTTCACGCCAGCCAACCCCCTAGTAACTCCCCCCCACATCAAACCCGAATGATACTTCCTATTCGCCTACGCTATTCTACGATCTATTCCAAATAAACTAGGAGGCGTACTAGCCCTAGCTGCCTCAATCCTCGTACTATTCCTAATACCCCTACTACACACATCAAAACTACGATCAATAACCTTCCGCCCTATCTCACAAATCCTATTCTGAGCCCTCGTCGCAAACGTCCTCATCCTAACATGAGTAGGCAGCCAACCAGTAGAACACCCATTCATCATTATTGGCCAACTAGCCTCACTCTCATACTTCACAATTATTCTAGTCCTATTCCCCATTGCAGCTGTACTAGAAAACAAACTGCTAAAGCTCTAACCAACTCTAATAGTTTATAAAAACATTGGTCTTGTAAGCCAAAGATTGAAGACTAAACCCCTTCTTAGAGTTTTATACAACCCACCATCAAGGAGAAAGGAATCAAACCTCCATCACCAACTCCCAAAGCTGGCGTTTTAACTTAAACTACTCCCTGACCTTCCCTCTAAACAGCCCGAATCGCCCCACGAGATAACCCACGCACAAGCTCTAACACCACAAACAAAGTTAACAACAGCCCTCACCCACCAATCAAAAGTAAACCCACCCCTTCCGAATAAAGAACAGCCACCCCACTAAAATCCAATCGAACCGACAATAACCCTCCTCCATTAACCGTGCTCTCCCCCGCCAACATCCCTAACGCACCTCCAATAACAAGACCTACCAACACAACCAATCCTATTCCAAGTCCATAACCAACAACCCCTCAACTCGCCCAAGACTCAGGATAAGGATCCGCCGCCAGCGACACCGAATAAACGAACACCACCAACATTCCCCCTAAATAAACCATTACAAGTACCAAGGACACAAAAGAAACCCCTAAACTCACCAACCAACCACACCCTGCAACAGCAGCCACTACCAGCCCCAACACCCCATAATAAGGAGACGGATTAGACGCAACCGCTAATCCGCCCAATGCAAAACACACTCCCAAAAACAAAACAAATTCTATCATAAATTCCTGCTCGGCCTTTCTCCGAGACTTATGGTCTGAAAAACCATCGTTATAAAATTTAACTACAAGAATCCCTAGATCCGGACCCCCCCCTTCCCCCCCCAGTATATTTTTATCTATACTTTAAGGGTATGTATAATATGCATCACATTATCTGCCACATCATACAGTCCATGAAATGTAGGATAATCCACATCATACGCTATGGCACTCCACGAATAGCCCAAACATTATCTCCAAAACGTACCTCATTCGGCCATTGTCCCCTCCAGGCGCATTTTTGCTTCAGGTACCATATAGCCCAAGTGCTCCTACCTACAGCCAAGCAGCAAGCGTTACCCAGAGACCCAGAGATCCACCTACTATACATAACCTCCAACCTAGGATACGAGGGATGTCCCAGTACACCTTTGCATTCTCCTAGTCAACTGAATTCGCCCACCTCCTAACAATGTCCTCTGCCAACAGCCTTCAAGCACTCCCAAGCCAGAGAGCATGGTTATCTATTGATCGCGCTTCTCACGAGAACCGAGCTACTCGACGCTAGAGGTGAATTACGTTATTGCACTGCAGGCGCATAAATCTAGTAATCTTGCTCTTTTGCGCTAGTGGTTGTAACTTCAGGAACATACCTCCACCCTTCCTTCCTACTTGCTCTTCACTGATACAAGTGGTCGGTTGAATATTCCTCTTTACTCTCTTTACCTCGGCATACCGACCTCCTACACTTGTTTTCTTTTAGCGTCTCTTCAATAAGCCCCTCAAGTGCAGAGCAGGTGTTATCTTCCTCTTGACATGTCCATCACATGACTACCGCGCATATGAATCCCCTAACACCCAGAATGTCATGGTCTGACGGATAAGGTCGTCGCAAACTTGGCACTGATGCACTTTGACCCCATTCATGGAGGGCGCGCTACCTACCTCTAGACAACAGATAGTGTAATGGTTGCCGGACATATGAATTATTAGTTCACTTACTAGGAACTGTCATTTAAATCACGTTTTACGCATCTTTTTTTTTTTATCTTGACATTTTTTGTTTTTTTTGTTAAAAAATTAAACCATTTATCCCTACATTTTCCAAATCAATTATCATTCATCATTTTAAATTAACTTTCCTCTGTATTTTCTGCTATCAATCAAACGATAATCAATCATCATAATCATATCATGATCCACCCCAAAACAAAGCCTACACAAACTGAATATTCCCTAACAATTTAATTCATCATGCCATCAAAAAAACCAAACAAAAATAGAAATCATGATCAAAATTCATAAAACAATTATAAGACTAACCCCCTAC